AAAGAGATCCATTTATCTACGATCAAATTATATTTGTTCGATACACTGTTGTCAATATCACTCTATGAATGTTGAAGATGAATCGTGAGAAAAGAATATCAAAAATACAATGGCAATGGCGAAAACAAAAAGAGTTAATTTAATGAAAATTCAAATAATGAGAATCCAAATTAAAATGAAATTAAATATAAATATATTAAATATAAATACATAAAATTGAATAGATAAATAATTAGATAAATAGAAAGAATTTAGAAATACTTGAAATAAATCTAAAAGCAAAAGGACTTGTACTGGATGTGCACTACATATACAAATGGATCAAAAAGAGGTGTAGATGAAAAAATAAATTAATGAAAAAAAAAAATAGGAAGAAACCTTGGGCTTATTCAATCAAGCAATATAAATAAAATACACAAGCTTAATCCCTTGTTTTGTTAATAGATTTCCAATGAAAAATCCCCCAGTTGCAAGTACTGTAAATTTTTTATATTTCTAGATCCAATTATCAATTCTCACTTGATCTTTTTTATATGCATCTTATATCAATAAAATTCTAGCAATAAAATAGATTTTTGTACTTATACGTATAGAACATCATGTTCTATAGTAGCAACATTAACTAGGAATAATAAATAGGTATGAATAGAGAACCAAAAAAGAGGGGAAGAGTAAAGAAAAAATTATAGAAAACTATATAGGAGTCATCTACACCCTCTTTTTTGGTTCTATTGCTTAATAGAATTTCGTTTGATTAAGACTAAGCTGCGTAAAAACCCCCGCCTTCTTTGAAATATCATGAACAGTTCCTGTAGGTTGAGCGCCCTTGTCAAGGAAATATAGAATAGCAGGAACGTTTAAATGAGTTTGATTATTTATCGGATCATAAAAACCCACTTTCCGAAGATCTCTTCCTTCTCTTCGGGATCGAACATCAATTGCAACGATTCGATAAACGACTCATTGGGATAGATATAAATAATACCCCCCCTAGAAACGTATAAGAGGTTTTCTCCTCATACGGCTCACGAAAAAATGATTCGAAATTCTTATGTATCGAATTAGAATATCAAATAGATATATAAAATCATCTAGATATATAAAATCATCAAATCAATTTCCAGAGATTTAAGTCCTTCTTTTTTTCTTCTTTTTCGAAAAAGAAGAAAAAAAAGAGCATTTGTACTCTCATAACTCAAGTTGGATAACTTTCAAATAGCCTAAAAGAACAGCCTTAGGTATTTATTTCATTTTTTGAGCGGTCTTGAACCCCTTTGTTGTTTGTCTCCTTTCGAATCCATTTTTGGAGTCTCGATTCTGATCTAATTATTGAGACAATTGAAAACGGTATTTCCTTGTTCCAGGATCCTTTATCTTTGCCTTGAATCATTGGGTTTAGACATTACTTCGGTGATCTCTTTAATCGTTTTAAAAAATGGCAGCAACAAACCCCTTTTTGTGATTTCTTTCTATGAAAGAATCATACGAACAATTGATTCCTGCATGATACACTTTTGATCGAAAGAGTTTTACCAATTCAAAAAGATTTTCCTTTTGCATTGAAAAATTGTTCGAATCGGATTCTTTCTATTTCGATGTCAAAAATATACTTACGAAGTTTGTTCCAACGTATTAATTGGTATTAACCCTAGACCCTTGCCCCTGAGAAATGAATAAATACTTTCTACTCGAGCTCCATCATGTACTATTTACATTACAACCCAACAAAAAAGGAGGGTTGTAGTAGAACCGAACAAAGGATGTCGAGCCAAGAGCCCATTCATTCCTAGATAATATAAAATAGAAAATGGTGGATGGAAAAAAAATCCACAGCTGATCATGTCCTTCAAGTCGCACGTTGCTTTCTACCACATCGTTTCAAACGAAGTTTTACCATAACATTTCTCTAGTTTCGAACCAGTATGTAATTGATTCAATTATGGAATCATGAATAGTCATTGCTTCAGTCAATACACAGTACTTTTGACTTCTATATGAAATAAATAAGTAATTAAAGCCTCAGTTAGTAAGAAAAAGGATCAGTAAGAATTCAATTTAAACCTCTATTTTATTGTATGAGTGCAATAATTTTTTGATTTATAAATCAAAAATAACACGAATAAAATAAAATTGGAATCCGCGTTGTATCTTTAAATGATTCGATAGAATAGATTCAACAATCTTACACGTCTTCGAGTCCCAAGGACCCGTAAAAAACATTCAAATTATTTAAAAAAATTTCCTACCCCGACATCACAATTGAAATACAGTTTTACTAAGGATTATATTTGATCATCATAAGAGAGAGAAATCCATATCGAGGATTTCGGTATCTATCAGATTAGACTGAACAATTTTCATTGGAAGAAATTATTGATATTCGATGTTAAATATTTAAGAGTAAGGTAAGGGCTCACAAATCCTTTTCCAAAAAAGCGAAAGAACGCTATCAATGAAATAGAAAGATAGCAATCCATGCATATAAAGATTTCCTCAATTTATGCGTAGTTTCTTTTGCTTGAACTTAAGGTTGACTAATCTTTCCCTAAAATATTAAATGAAAATAAAGTAAATAAGATGTATGAATCATCCCCGTCTCAATTGTTATTACATAGATTTAAATTATTCATTAGAGAAAAATACCAAAGAGACAAATACCAAATACCTAAAAATGAGGGTTAAAGAAAATCTATTAACCATTAAATATAGAACTTGATTATTTTGTAATGAAATTGGGACAGACATAGATATTCAAATTGATATCTTCCATCGCTCACTAACTCTTATCTACTCTCACTCTCAATTCATTCCGGGGGATGATGAATCATAAATAAAAGAGGATCCTTTTTTCTGGGATGCTAGACTATTTTGTCTAAAATACAAAGCGAAAAAGATCTAGATTAAGTCATTAACTAGTCTTAAGAGACTTAATCCCATTGATTGAATTCAATCAGTAACAAGAATACCCTCTTGTTTAGAATTCAGAAATAAAAGGAGAATAATTGGGCTGTCTTATTAAAAAAGATAGGGAATATAGAGGCTTTCGCATTTCGATTTAGAATGTATCCTTGAAAAATCAACTAGATATGGCACGTAAGACTTTTCTAAGCAACAAACTTAAATACGAAAGTGAAAGGGGGAGGCATAAACTAAAAGGCTCATCAGACTTTTTTTGACTTCAACCTCTTGGGATCTAGGTTCCCATCTTACCTGGATCAAAAATGGATTCTGTTATGTTTTCGTATTAGTCGAACTCAATTCAATTTGTGAAAAAAGATCAAATTCAGAGAAAATTTTTTAAAATTAGAAGCAAGAAGTAAATTTTATCAAAACAAAAATTAGACTCTTAAATAGTAAATAAAACGTTGCTCAAAAACAAAAAGAGAATTTTGATTCTTATTAAAGTCCACTCTGGGACGGAAGGATTCGAACCTCCGAATAGCGGGACCAAAACCCGTTGCCTTACCACTTGGCCACGCCCCATTTCAATTTCTATTCAATACTAATAAACACTAATATTGATATTGGTTGTTCGTCAATTCCAGTGCAAATTCCTACGGAATAAATTAGATTCTTGTTTTATTTTAGTATTAGGGTTTTGACACGTGTAGCTGTCGAATTAAACTCAATTTATTGATCATTATATATAATTCAATTAAGATATTGTATGAAAGTATAATTTCTTCTATTCTCTTGTGAGAATAGAAGGATTTTTGTTTTGATTGGTTCGGTTCAAAGAAGTCTTTTTTTGTCTACCTGACTTCCTTTTCTTCATTTTTACCTTCTATCAATAACATATTAATAACTCAATCAAAATACAACTATCTCCAAGAAAAAAAATGTTTGTTATGCTTAATATCTTTAGTTTGGTTTATATCTGTTTTAATTCTGCCCTTTATTCCAGTAGTTTTTTATTCGCCAAATTGCCCGAGGCCTACGCTTTTTTGAATCCAATTATAGATGTTATGCCAGTAATACCTCTTTTCTTTTTTCTCTTAGCCTTTGTTTGGCAAGCTGCTGTAAGTTTTCGATGAGATCTTTAATACTATCCTAGAAAAATTCAGAATTTATTCGAGTTCGAGAAAAAAAAATTTTACCAATTGATAAGATCAGATGAGTCTTACAATATGAATGAACCCTCAATTCAAACGGTGAAATTCTTAAGTAGCCACGATAAATTTGGATCCCGCGATTTCCCGATTCTTACTTTTTTTTTTTTCACTGAAACACCCTATATCGAGTCCACCACAATATCGAATTCTAATTGTGTGAATTTCTGAAAACTCTTTTCTATTTCGAGAAATTCTAAAACCGTTTCATTTCTTGGTGTCAAATTAGGATCCATAGTTCATAGTATAAAAATAGAGAATCTATTTTCTTTTTCCCAGAAAAACAGATTTGGAGATTGTGTAATGCTTACTCTCAAACTCTTTGTTTACACCGTAGTGATATTCTTTGTTTCTCTCTTCATCTTCGGATTCCTATCTAATGATCCAGGACGTAATCCTGGACGTGAAGAATAAAAAATAAGAAGGGTTTCCTTGCTTTATTCGATTCTTAGAAATGCTCTTAGGATTTTTTTCTATTCCACATCTTTAACTAGAACTATATCTTTAACTATATCTATTAAAAAAACAAAAAGGTTCACTAAATTCAAATTTGAAAGATACCAAGCCATTGACGGAAACGGAAAGAGAGGGATTCGAACCCTCGGTACGAATAACTCGTACAACGGATTAGCAATCCGACGCTTTAATCCACTCAGCCATCTCTCCTAATTGAAAAAAAAGACAATTACTATGTTACATTACACAAAAAAAAATAATGTTTAAAAAAAGCCCTTCTTTACTTTATTTATATAAATTTCTTATATAAATTATTAGATAGCTTATAGAGATTCGTTTTTGATTCTATTTTGTATTGTATTATATAGATAGATACAACTTTTATCAGCAATTCCATTTTTATAAAATTCAAATAAACGACTCGAAAAAGATATC